ACATTAAGAACTTTTCATACCGGTGGAGTATTCACAGGGGGTACTGCAGAACATGTACGAGCCCCTTCGAATGGAAAAATCAAATTCAATGAGGATTTAGTTCATCCTACACGTACACGTCATGGGCATCCTGCTTTTCTATGTTATATAGACTTGTATGTAACTATTGAAAGTGAAGATATTATCCATGACGTGTCTATTCCACCAAAAAGTTTTCTATTAGTTCAAAATGATCAATATGTAGAATCCGAACAAGTGATTGCTGAGATTCGCGCGGGAACAGACACTTTGAATTTGAAAGAGAGGGTTCGAAAACATATTTATTCTGACTCAGAGGGAGAAATGCATTGGAGTACCGATGTGTACCATGCACCCGAATTTACATATAGTAATGTCCATATCTTACCAAAAACAAGTCATTTATGGATATTATCGGGAGGGTCGTGCCAATCCGGTGCAGTCCCTTTTTCACTCCACAAAGATCAAGATCAAATGAACATTCATTCTCTTTCTGCCAGAGGAAGATATATTTCTAACCTTTTAGTAAGTAATGATCAAGTAAGACACAAATTCTTTAGTTCAAATTCTTCTAGTAAAAAAGAAAGAAGGATTCCTGATTCTTCAGGTCTTAATCGAATTATATGTATGGGTCGTTGTAATTTCATATATGCTGCTATTCTCCACGATAATTTGGATTTATTGGCAAAGAGGCGAAGAAATAGATTCATCATTCCATTTCAATCAATTCCAGAACGCGAAAAAGAAATAATGCCCCCTTCCGGTATCTCGATTGAAATACCTATCAATGGTATTTTTCGTAGAAATAGTATTCTTGCTTATTTCGACGACCCTCAATACAGAAAAAAGAGTTCGGAAATTACTAAATATAGGACTATCGAGGATTTAATTGAATATCGAGGAGTCAAAGAATTTAAGCCAAAATACCAAATGAAAAAAGTAGATCGATTTTTTTTCATTCCCGAAGAAGTGCATATTTTACCCGAATCTTCCTCCATAATGGTACGGAACAATAGTCTCATTGGAGTAGATACACCAATAACTTTCAATATAAGAAGCCGAGTAGGCGGATTGGTCCGAGTGGAGAAGAAAAAAAAAAAGATTGAACTAAAAATCTTTTCTGGAGATATCCATTTTCCTGGAGAGATGGATAAGATATCCCGACACAGTGGCATCTTGATACCACCCGGGACGGTAAAAAAAAAAAATTCTAAGAAATCAAAAAAACGGAAAAATTGGATCTATGTCCAATGGATCACACCTACCAAGAAAAAGTATTTTGTTTTGGTTCGACCCGTAATTATATATGAAATAGGAGACCGTATAAATTTCTTAAAACTTTTCCCCCAGGATCTGTTGCAGGAAAGGGATAATCTCGAACTTAAAGTTGTCAATTATATTTTTTATGGAAATGGAAAACCAATTCGGGGAATTTCTGACACAAGCATTCAATTAGTTCGGACTTGTTTAGTCTTGAATTGGGATCAAGACAAAAAAAATTCTTCTATCGAAGAGGTCCGCGCTTCCTTTGTTGAAGTAAGTACAAACGGTCTAATTCGAGATTTCCTAAGAATTGACTTAGTGAAATCCCATATTTCCTATATCAGAAAAAGGAATGATCCGTCCAGTTCAGGATTAGTCTCTGATAATGAGTCAGATTACACTAATATCAATCCCTTTTATTCGAAGGCAAAGATTCCCCAATCATTTAGCCAAAATCATGGAACTATTCGTATGCCGTTGACTAAAAATAAGGAATGCCGATCTTTGATAATTTTGTCATCATCTAATTGTTTTGAAATGGGTCCAGTCAACGATGTAAAATATCATAATGGTAGAAAAGAATCAATTCAAAGAGATCCTCTAATTCCAATTAGGAATTCGTTAGGTCCTTTAGGAAGAGCCTCTCAAGTTGTTGCAAATTTGGATTTATTTTACTGTTTAATAACTCATAATCAGATCTCGGTAACGAAATATTTGCAACTTGACAATTTAAACGAAACTTTTCAAGTATTTAAATATTATTTAATAGACGAAAACGGGAGAATTTATAAGCCCGATCTATGCAGTAACATTATTTTGAATTCATTCCACTTTCATTGGAATTTTCTCAATCATAATTATTGTGAAAAAACATCTACAATAATTAGCCTTGGGCAATTTATTTGTGAAAATGTATGTATAGCTAAAAACGGACCGCACCTAAAATCGGGTCAAGTTCTAATTGTTCAAATGGATTCTGTAGTAATAAGATCGGCTCACCCTTATTTGGCGATTCCAGGAGCAACTGTTTATGGACATTACGGGGAAATCCTTTATGAAGGAGATATATTAGTTACATTTATATATGAAAAATCGCGATCTGGTGATATAACACAGGGTCTTCCAAAAGTGGAACAGGTGTTAGAAGTGCGTTCGATTGATTCAATATCGATGAACCTAGAAAAGAGAGTTGAAGGTTGGAATGAGCGTATAACAAGAATTCTTGGCATTCCCTGGGGATTCTTGATTGGTGCTGAGCTAACTATAGTGCAAAGTCGTATTTCTTTGGTTAATAAGATCCAAAAGGTTTATCGATCCCAGGGAGTGCAGATCCATAATAGACATATAGAAATTATTGTGCGTCAAATAACATCAAAAGTGTTGATTTCAGAAGATGGAATGTCTAATGTTTTTTCACCCGGCGAACTAATTGGATTGTTGCGAGCTGAACGAACGGGACGTGCTTTGGAAGAAACGATCTCTTACCGAGCCCTATTATTGGGAATAACGAAAACATCTCTGAATACTCAAAGTTTCATATCCGAAGCAAGTTTTCAAGAAACTGCTAGAGTTTTAGCAAAAGCCGCTCTTCGGGGTCGTATCGATTGGTTGAAAGGTCTGAAAGAGAACGTTGTTCTAGGGGGGGTGATACCCGTTGGTACCGGATTCAAAAAATTAGTGCACCGTTCAAGCCCAAGGCAACATAACAACATTCCCCTGGAAAGCCAAAAAAAGAACTTATTCGGGAGAGAAGTTAGAAATATTTTGTTCCACCACAGCGAATTATTTGATTTTTTCATTTCAAAGAATTTATGCGATACATCAGAGCAATCATTTCTAGGATTTACTGATTCCTAAGAGGGGATTGATCTCTTTAACTATATAGCTATAACTTTCTATACGATAGCTATAACTTTCTATACGCGGTCATTTGATTTGGTATAAAGTATTAAAGATAATAACGAATAGAAAAAAATGAATGGCCCGATCGTGCATCAATGGCAAATCTTCGGTAGAAGAGAAGGTTCCATCGGAACAATTATTTATTTCGATTTCAGGATATCAGATTTTTTTTTTTTCAAATTCTTTTTATTTGAAAAAAAAAAGAGAGAGAGAGTGTGGGGATAAATGACAAAAAGATATTGGAACATAACTTTGGAAGAGATGATGGAAGCAGGAGTTCATTTTGGCCATGGTACTAGGAAATGGAATCCTAGAATGGCACCTTATATATCGGCAAAGCGTAAAGGTATTCATATTACAAATCTTATTAGAACTGCTCGTTTTTTATCAGAAGCTTGTGATTTAGTTTTTGATGCAGCAAGTAGGGGAAAACAATTTTTAATTGTTGGTACCAAACAAAAAGCAGCCGATTCAGTGGCGCAGGCTGCAATAAGAGCTCGGTGTCATTATGTTAATAAAAAATGGGTCGGTGGTATGTTAACGAATTGGTATACTACAGAAAAGAGACTTCATAAGTTCAGGGACTTGAGAGCGGAACAAAAGACGGGGAGACTCAACCGTCTTCCGAAAAAGGATGCTGCTATGTTAAAGAGACAATTATCTCACTTGGAAAGATATCTGGGCGGCATTAAATATATGGCAGGGTTACCCGATATTGTAATCATAGTTGATCAGCAAAAAGAATATACAGCCCTTCGAGAATGTATCACTTTGGGAATTCCAACGATTTGTTTAATCGATACAAATTGTGACCCAGATCTCGCAGATATTTCGATTCCAGCTAATGATGATGCTATAGCTTCAATCCGATTAATTCTTAACAAATTAGTATTTGCAATTTGTGAGGGTCGTTCTAGCTATATACCAAATTCTTGATTAATAATAAGATAAATAAATTATTTGGTTTGGGTCACTCCCTAGATTTATGGAATCGGTTACTATACGAATAGCGCAAAAAAATCATAATAACCAGCGATATTCTATATTATGTATTATGCGATTAATCGGTATTCAAAATAGAATATACAATTTAAGTAGACAAGCCGAAAAAGAGATGGTTGAATCAAAATAATTCCTTTTCAAGTTCTATTTCTTTCAGAGGGTAATATGAATGTTCTATTATGTTCCATCAACAGATTGTACGATATATCTGTTGTAGAAGTAGGCCAACATTTCTATTGGCAAATAGGGGGGTTCCAAGTCCATGCCCAAGTACTTATTACTTCTTGGGTTGTAATTGCTATCTTATTAGTTTCAGCCATTATAGCTGCTCGAAATCCCCAAACCATTCCTACTGATGGTCAGAATTTCTTTGAATATGTCCTTGAATTCATTCGAGACGTGAGTCAAACTCAGATTGGAGAAGAATATGGTCCGTGGGTTCCCTTTATTGGAACTCTCTTTCTATTTATTTTTGTTTCTAATTGGTCAGGGGCTCTTTTACCTTGGAAAATCATACAGTTACCTCATGGGGAGTTAGCTGCACCCACAAATGATATAAATACTACCGTTGCATTAGCTTTACTTACGTCAGGAGCATATTTCTATGCGGGTCTTTCCAAAAAAGGATTAGGTTATTTTGGTAAATACATTCAGCCAACTCCAATCCTTTTACCGATTAACATCTTAGAAGATTTCACAAAACCCTTATCACTAAGTTTTCGACTTTTCGGAAATATATTAGCTGATGAATTAGTAGTTGTTGTTCTTGTTTCTTTAGTGCCTTTAGTGGTTCCTATACCCGTCATGTTCCTTGG